CTACAAGCGAAGGAGATACACGATTTAAATAATTGAAGATCCAATATTTCACAATTGCATCTAAAATAACTGGAAAAATAGAAACAAGACCAGATATAATCTGATCCTTATATGCTAACCCAAAATCGTTGTAGACCGAACCAATTAGGAGTTCCCAATTATGAGTTGAATGAAATCCAATTCCTAAATCAGTAACTAAAATAATTGAGAAAGCTTTTGTTGTGTCACTTAAGTTATATAAGAATTCCTGAGTCCATGAATTAAGAATCATAAGTTCCTCATTATTCAGAATAAAATAACCACTTAAAATACTGAAACAGATTAGATTTGTTGCGAAATGCAAAAGGATATAAAGATTATATTCATTGTATGTACTAACTAATTTTATCGTTTCCTTGTGTATTTCTATACTGGGTTTTTTTATATATGTTTCCGAGTACTCTTTTTTCATTTCCTCTAAAAAAAAAAGCTCTTCGAATTCTATGAATCTTTCTAAAATATATTTCTCTTGAATATAATTCAAGAGAGTTTCGGATTGACTGGTATTCCACCAATTACTAATCCAAAGTTCCAAACATTCCCGAAATGAAAGAAAGACTGACCAGGGCAAAAATGCTATAGATACAAAATATGGGAAAGAAGACGATGTTTTCTTTTTTTTCATTTTTTATTTGTAAAAAAACTAGTTAATAAACCTCCTTTATTCAATGACTCTAAATAAATCTCTAAATAAATGAGTCTAAATGATATTTATTTCATTTATTTATTGAATGAAACACGACTTTTCTAACAAGCAGGGTATTGAATCTACGGATCGATTCTTATTTTCTTTGTATACTAATTTAGTTGTTAGATTCTTATAGAAAGAGTCTAGAAATAGGATTAAGGTTCTTTTTTTTTTTTTTACTATATTCAAAGTCCTTCAAAGAAAATATCAATTCCAAATCCTGTACCTCAAAAAAAGACAGGATTTATTACGAAATTTATGTCCGTATAAATCTCTACTTTAAATTTATATTAATTTATTACTTCTCCTTTTTTCTAGTATACCAGAATGGAGTTGGAACCCACATATATATACGTATACGAGATATATTTATTTGCCATATAAAAAAATAGTATACCAAAAATTAATTCTTTTCTTAATTTATTATTAATTAGAACAGATTACTCTAATTTATTAAATTAACATTTTATAGTAATTTTATATCATATAACTATTCTTCTTTATATATTCTTTTTTTTGTTTTTTCTATAATTCACATATGAATCGAAGGGAAAAGAAAATCGAATTAATATATTTATTTTGTTCGAATGAACATTTCGAAAAGACTTGAATTGGATTCAAAATGGAATTCACGAATTTATTCTCTTTTCTTCTTGATAAAACTTTGATTCTTCATTCAATTTATTTCAAAATACTTCAATTGGTACACACAAGAAATAGGCCAATTCGACAGCTTTTTGTTCAATTTCACGCGGCGTCAAAAAATTATCATACGTATGAGTCAAGGGAATGGACCCTTGACCCTTTATTTCCATATAAAGTACACGACGAGAATAAATGCCCTCTTTATCCTCAATTCTAATTGATTGAATATCTTTCATAAGGAAGCGAAGAAAGATGCGACGATTTAATCCAGGAAATCCCCAACGAAAAATACACACAATTCCTTTTTTTCTATCAAATTGGTCATAACCACTCCCTACATTCCAAAAAATTGTGCACCACAAATAGGAACTCATGAATAGACCTGCCATCCCGTAGAAAGACATTATGATTCCTTGTTGAAAAAAAAGGATTTTCTGAGACGGAAATACGCATATAATATTTGTACCAAGATAACTGGAAGTTCCAACCACTAAGAATCCTAGTGAACCTAAAAAAAGGATAAAAGACCATAAAAAATTACTTGTTTTTCGAGACCCCTTTAGAAATTCTATCCATATATCTTTTGATCGCCAATTCATACTATAACTAGATCCAGTTGCATTCGATTGGAATTGAGAAAATAACCCAATTTTGACTTTATTTTTCTTCACCCCCAAGGAACTCTTATAAACTAGACAATGTAGAGTAATTGATTAGATAGATTAGATATTAGCACTATTCGATAACTCAATTACTCTACATTGTCTAGAGTAATTGGTTATTCAAAATATTCGTTGATCGACCTTAAACTAACTATACTTTGTTTGTAAATCTAGGATTTATAAAATATTATTTTTTTGCACATAAAAAAATAAAAAAATAATTGAAAATGCCGGAAATACGAGGCCTATTAAAGGTACAAAAATAGAAGGTAAATTAAGATCTGTCATAGAATGGGTGCCTTGATTTGAATTTCATATTCGTATATTTCTATATTTCAATTTCTTTGTTTTTTTACCTTTCTACAATAATTGAATTTCAATTTTTTTGATTCCGTAGGTTTCTTTAGTCTTGATTCTAGAGTCACTGTTTGCCTTTTTTTCTTTTTTAAACCTTGGATTTTTCCTCTACTATCCGCACCGCATTTTCTACCTCGTGAACTTAAAAAAAAAAAAAATAAATAATTTGAAAAACTTATTTTTTTTTTTGGAGAATGAAAAAAACTAAGGAATGTGCTATTCACCGTATGAGTGAGATTACCGTTTTTGGTTTTGAATTACCTACTTAACTCAGGGGTTAGAATATTGCTTTCATACGGTAACAGTCTTTGATTCAAATCCAATTATAGATAATAGATAGAAGTTTTTAAATACCACTTTATTGACTTTAATATCTAAAAACTTCATACCTATAAAGTTTTTTCCTTTTATCCGATTCAGATTTATTGTCATTAGTTAGAGAATTTTTGAAATATTCTTTTGCTCATCTTAGTTGAACAAATAGACGAAAAAAAAACAAAAAAGTCTACTGGAAATTCTCATAGATGTTCATGTGTATCCATTTGTGATACATGAATTCGAAAATAGGAATTAAGGATTTAATTTATTTAGTTTGAATTCGGCGAAAAAGTAAAAATTCTATGAACTCTTATTTGCTTGGATTCAAATCTGACGAGAATAATATTCTACGACTAAGAATTCCTTTATTGACAATAAGACCCCTGACCTATCTATTATTTTCTTTACTTGTCCTTGAAAGTTTCTTGCTTTATAGTCTTTTGAAATACTTAAATGTTTTGACATTTCAGGTTTTAGAATTTTAGTCTTTTCAAAAAATCTTTCGTTATTCTTTGTAGTAATAATATCTCTGGGTTTGCAACGATAACTCGGTATATCAACTATATGACCATTAACTAAAATATGTCTATGGTTCACCAATTGTCTGGCTCCAGGAATGGTCGAAGCCATATTCAAACGAAAAACGATGTTATCCAAACGCATTTCAAGTAGTTGTAACAAAACCTGACCTGTTGATCCTTTGCTTTTTCCAGCGATATGCATATATCTAACTAATTGTCGTTCTGTCAAACCATAATTAAAACGTAATTTCTGTTTTTCTTCTAAACGAACGCGATATTCCTTATTTCTTTTCCTAAAAGGAATGTGTTTTTGTTTTTTTTTATTCTTATTATATTTCAATTGGGTAACTAGTCCTGGTAAAGCTCGCAGACGACGTATTTTTTTTAAACGAGGTCCTCGATAACGAGACATAAAGATTCCTCCTTTTTTCTTTGATTTTTATTTTTTATGAGAATTTCATTTTATAAATAGAAATTAAAACTGAATTAAAGGATCAAAAAAATAAGATCGACTTAAAGTTAAGTAAGATACTAAAAAAAAAAATAAATTGTATCATCATATGGATTTTTTGTATATAGATTTTTTTGATTGAAAGTTGAGGCTGGCTCTTTTTTCTATAGACATTTAATTCCTCTAATCTTTCTTTTTTTTTTGAATTCTTATTTCATTAAGAAAATAATAATTGTTTTCACTTAATCGTAATCGAGAGTTCCTTTTTAGTTATTAAAAAGATTATTGCTGATAGAAAATCAAATAAAATATATCCTAAAATATATACTATAAAAATATAGTAACATATTTTTTTATAAATATAAAAAAATACAAATTTTCTTTCTTAAAAAAAAGCTCAAGAATTTTCAATACAAAATATTATGTTTGATAAATTAAACATTTCTTTCTGATTTGGAAAAAAGAATGAGTATGGTATTTTACTAAGATTTTATATTTTATTTCGTTGAGATAAAATAAATTCTTAGAATGAATTTCATTTTAGAATTGAAATTCCGCTTTAAGAAATTTTTCTTTATATTATATATAAAGAATATGAAAAAAATGTAATCCAATCTTTCGTTTCATAAAAGAAAGTTGGGACGGAAGGATTCGAACCTTCGCAATAACGGGACCAAAACCCGTTGCCTTACCGCTTGGCGACGCCCCATTTTTTATATTCAAAACTAACAGAAATTTGATATTAAATTATTTTATCATAATATTCTTCAAATGTCAACCCCAATCCAATTTATGGAATTCGATTCATTTCATAAAAGAAAGTTGGGACGGAAGGATTCGAACCTTCGCAATAACGGGACCAAAACCCGTTGCCTTACCGCTTGGCGACGCCCCATTTTTTATATTCAAAACTAACAGAAATTTGATATTAAATTATTTTATCATAATATTCTTCAAATGTCAACCCCAATCCAATTTATGGGATTCGATTGGGGTTGTTTTAGCTTATAATCAAAAAAAACTGTCTTAAAAAATCCAATTAAAGTTAATCCCCATTCACATTCATTTTTAATTGTTAATGTGAATAATGTAAAGGCTAGGATAAGCCCGTGAAATATCGTAGCATATTGTTTTATATTTTCTTTCAATTCAGTATTTCGAAATTTTTTCATTTTCAAAATAGATCCTATAAAATAAAGAAGAACCTCTATTACAAATTTGTATATAGATATAGAAAAAGATGAATAATTCCAAAGATTATAATAAAATTATTAAATAAATTTGATATTTTTATTAGATGGAACGTCCAATTCCAAATAAATCTTTAAATTTTGTTAATTAAAAAATTATTAAATTCTGTGAGAAATTTTTTGATCATAACCATATTCAAATATTATTCAAATATTTTACTGAATATCAACATGTCTGGATGGATAAAATAGATTCCTAAAAACAAAATAGATAATTCTTCAGATTCTGTTGATTCTTCTGAATCTGGAAAAGAATCAAAATCGTAAACTCTTTCAATTCTTATTGTATCGTGATTGTCACATATTTTAGAGTTTTCCATAAATATAGTGAATCGCCATAAAATATCCAAATTACTTGAATAGCATATTCTTTTCTATTCAAGTACTTAGGTCTGTTATCAATTTAAAAGATTACGCGGTACAATTGAATCCAATGAGCCCTTTTCCAATAAGTATTCAGCTTCCTGTACACCCTCGGGTACTTCGATCTTCATTACTTCTTCAATCACTCTTTTACCTGCAAATGCAATGGTTGCATCTGGTTCACCAATAATTATATCGCCAAGCATTCCAAAACTGGCTGTGACACCACCTGTTGTAGGCGATGTCAGAAGTGATACTAAAAATAAGTTTTCATGGAATTGAAAATTCCATAAAGTCAAAGATATTTTACCCATCTGTATTAAGCTGAAACTTCCTTCTTGCATACGAGCTCCTCCAGAAGCACAAGAGCGGAAATATATAAATAATGCATTTTAAAAAACCATTATTTTTTACTTTCACTCTACTTCCCAATGATACACGTAGACCATTACGACATATATCACTCGAAAGAAAACAATCAAATCTTTGATTGTTATGATCCAAATGTACGCGGAACATACTATTTGTGATCTCCTTGACAACTGTCCCAGTTTGAAACTGGTCAGTGTAAGGTATATCTTCTTCAGATTCTGTTGATTCTTCTGATTCTTGTGATTCCTCAGATTCTGTTGATTCTTCTGATTTTATTGATTTTTTTGAATTTTGATTAGCATCTTCATCATAAGCAAGGTTTTTTTCTTTTTCTTCTATTTCTGCTTTTGTTTCTATTTCTGCGAGAAGAAATAGTTGCTCTATTTCGTTTCGAGTATATTTCTTTCCAATCAATTTGTTGAATTCCTCTTCATCTGAATCGAGTTTATCTTCATTCATTTTATCCAGTTCCTCTTGATCTAAATATAGTTCTTCTTCAAGTAATTCTGTCTCGATATTTTCTCGTTTCTCTTCCATTTGCTCTCCACTTGTAATCATCTTTTTGAATTTATCTTGTTTCATCTTATTTGATTCATTATATGTCCTTTTTTTGCAAAAAAAATATGGAGTGTTGATAAGTATTTGTTTTATATTAGACCATAACTCTTGTATATCCATACGCAGATATTTCTGAGAAATTTGTTGAAATATCAAAAAGAAATCCTTTTCATCCCTTTCTCTCAAAAAGAGATTTTCTTCTTCATAAGAGGGGCAAAATCTGAAAAAAATCAATCAAATGAAGACAAGCTTCACGAAGTGCTTCTACAGGAGTCAAACTTCCATTCGTGCATATCTCGAGAAATAGTATTTCCTCGGAGTCAATTTTTTTTCATTTCTTTTTTTCTGTTTTATTTTTCTTGAAGAATTAATAGAACTTCAAGAAGCTTTAACAGAATGGCACGAACTCATCCTCCGGAAACGAAGCGACTGCTTTTAGTAGATGATCCACTTGAACATGGATGAGATCTCTTATGTTGGTTACATTGAAACGAGACTCGAGGAGAAGTCTCGTCAAGTTAGGCGTAAAGAACTTATGAATCAAATACGATTCGAAATTCACTTCTATGTCCATGTTTCTCAGAGTCGATAACATGGAATCGAGGCCGTTTACATAAACGGCTCTTTTAATATTTTTCTTGGTCATTTGGGTTTCTCTCCTTTTTTTATTAGAAAATAAAAAAATGTGAATTCTAATATACGATATAAGATCATTTATTATTTTTTCAGAATTCAGACGGGATAGAATCCCATATTACCGGATCTAATACTTAGAATATTCAATTGATATCATTAACGCTACATCCATAATCATGAGTTGAGTAAGTGAAATTGGGTTTAGCTTAGGTATAACCTGGTTGGAATCTCCCTTGGAACTTGGAAAGGTAACATCCTATTCATGCCCAATTTCTTAAGTATCAAGGTCAGAATCCATACAATAATTCGGAATGGAAAAAAGAAAAAATCCTTGTATCCTGCTACATCTCATTATCAATATTGATAATTACTTGTATAAGAACCTTCATTATCTTTATAAAGATAAACATCAACATAATAGAACCACACAGCATTAAAAAGAGGTGAAAATAGATCTGAATATGGAACCAAGGCCGTTGTCACACCTTGCTACTAATCACATTCATGATCTTTGTAAATCAATTTTTGATCATAAAAAAGCAAATTTTTCTATCTTTTTTCTTTCTTTTTCATGGATGGTTTTTCCAATCAGGAAAAATCAGAATTATGCCAGTTATTTGAATCTAGTATACACAAAGAC